AAACGCCTTTTGACAAGCATTTGCCGCAACCGGTCGTGTAAACCAAAAACCTATTAATAGATACGAGCACATTCCAACTAATTCCCAAAAAATATAAATTTGTATCAAATTCGAACTAGTAACTAATCCTAACATGGAAGTACTAAAAAAACTCATATAAGCAAAAAATCTCAAATATCCTTGGTCATGAGACATATAATTATCACTATAAATAAGAACCATAATTCCCACCGTAGTGATTAATATTAACATAATAGAAGTAAGTGGATCGATCAAATAACCTAGTTCTAAAGAAAAATCATTAGTGATGATCCAAGACCATACATATTGATATACGGAACTACTACTTATTTGCTGAATAGACAGATTTATCGACAAAACCATGACTATACTTAACAATAAAACACTCTTAAAAGCCCACATACGACGAAGCTTTTTTGTTGCGTTTGGAAAAAGAAGAAGTCCCACTCCTATTAATACAGGAACTGGAAGTGGGACAAAAGGTATTATCCACGCATATTCATATGTCTGTTCCATAAAAAAAAGTTTTTATTCTGAATTGTTTTCCAATTACCAGGTCTTTTATCTTTTTCAAATTGGAAAGGGTTAATAAAAAAATAACGATATGTATTAATTTCAACTAACTAAAATCGAATTTTTTATTCTTACTTATTATGTGTCTTTCTAAAATACGTTAAAGATTCAAATTAAGAAATCACAATTTTGTTCAAATAATTAAATACCATCACTAAGTGACTAGTACAAAAGATTCGTTATTTACTAAACTTTTTAGGAAGATGTCGAAAATCAGAATTTCAATTATTATTACTCTTACAATAATTTATATCGAGACAGCACAAGCAGAAATAAAACACTAAAAAAAAATATTTAATTAAGATATAAATCATAGGATGAACTAAGTTATCTTAATTAAATAATAACTCCCTTTAATTATTTAATTTATTCAATTATTCAAAATAATTAATTAGGTCATTGTGACATTGATTAAATGAATTGGTTTCTATTTCAATAAAACATGTTTACAGGAAGTAACCCACGACATGCTTTTTTTTTTTTCAATTTTCGAAACTAAAAGAAAAAATTACTAAAATATCGTTTATAAAGCTAGGTTAGATATAATTACTAATTTCATTCGAATTTGTAAATTGCAATTCAGTTTATTTTTTTATGGGTCTTGGTCAGGTCAATTCAAAATCACATGATGAGATATCATATATATTTTTGATTTTTATTTGAGAAATTTTTTATTCTATTTCAAAAAAAAAATTTATGATTTTTTAAAACGAGAATGCTATAAAGAAAAAAATCGATAATGACTATAGTAAAAAATGACTTCTTTTGAACAATAGATGTCTTTCACATCCAATAGAATAGTGAGTAATCTCTTTATTTTCAAATGGCAGTTCCAAAAAAACGTACTTCTATATCAAAAAAACGTATTCGTAAAAATATTTGGAAAAAAAAAGGATATTGGGCGGCTTTAAAAGCCTTTTCGTTGGGCAAATCTCTTTCCACTGGGCAGTCAAAAAGTTTTTTTGTGCAACAAAAAAATAAGTAATAAAAAATTGTGATAATTTGAATCTACGCGACTCAAAAAGTTATCGAATTTTATGGAGACTATAAAATGACTTATTTCCATTGTCTATTGTTTTGACCTAATCAATATGAAATTCTTTTTGCATTCGAGTCTTATAATTTGCAGAATGCTAATTGTTTATTATTGAATTCGTAAAAAATAAAAAGAATAAAATACTTTTTTTAAGTTCTATCCCCCTATACGGGGGTAGAACTAGTTAATTCTAATGGGTCAATTTCCGAACAGGAGAAACCTCACTAAAGGCCGAAGTTAAATAAAGTGATACTCGAAACTAAAAAAACGACTCTTCAAATTACTAGTTAGTTTTATTCATCAATTTTCTTTTTTCTTAAAAAAAATTTCAATATTCTATTGAATTCACTTTTTCAGTCTCGACTATTAAATAGGAATACGCTATTATAAGTTTGAGCGAGCCGCTATGGTGAAATTGGTAGACACGCTGCTCTTAGGAAGCAGTGCTAGAGCATCTCGGTTCGAGTCCGAGTGGCGGCATGCCCTCTTCTAAAAAAAAGAAAATAGATTCTATAATAAATTCAATTACTGATTGTCACTTCGTAATTATAGGGACCCCCCCTTACTTTATTTTTATGATATTTTTAACTTTAGAGCATATATTAACTCATATTTCCTTTTCGATTGTTTCAATTGTAATTACAATTCATTTAATAACCTTATTGGTCGATGAAGTCGTAAAACTATCTGATTCGTCAAAAAGGGGCATGATCGCTACTTTTTTATGTATAACAGGATTATTAGCCATTCGTTGGATTTATTCGGGACATTTTCCATTAAGTAATTTATATGAATCATTAATCTTTCTTTCATGGAGTTTCTCCATTATTCATATTGTTCCGTATTTTAAAAAAAGGAAAAATGATTTAA